GCTAGCGTAGCTTAATTAAAGCATAACACTGAAGATGTTAAGACAGACCTTAGAATGGTCTCGCAAGCACAAAGGTTTGGTCCTGTCTTTTCTGTTGACTCTAATTAAACTTACACATGCAAGTATCCGCACCCCCGTGAGAATGCCCTACAGTTCCCTGCTTGGGAACAAGGAGCTGGTATCAGGCCCAATATTTTAGCCCACAACACCTTGCTCAGCCACACCCCCAAGGGATTTCAGCAGTGATAAACATTAAGCTATAAGTGAAAACTTGACTTAGTTAAAATTAAGAAGGCCGGTAAAACTCGTGCCAGCCACCGCGGTTATACGAGAGGCCTAAGTTAACAGACACCGGCGTAAAGAGTGGTTAAGGAGAAATCAAAACTAAAGCCGAATAACCTCAAGACTGTTATACGTTCCCGAGGACAAGAAGCCCAACTACGAAAGTGGCTTTAATTTTCCCGACTCCACGAAAGCTGTGAAACAAACTGGGATTAGATACCCCACTATGCTCAGCCATAAACCTAGATAAGATTTTACATATATTATCCGCCAGGGTACTACGAGCGCTAGCTTAAAACCCAAAGGACTTGGCGGTGCTTCAAACCCACCTAGAGGAGCCTGTTCTAGAACCGATGATCCCCGTTAAACCTCACCCTCTCTTGTTTTTACCGCCTATATACCGCCGTCGTCAGCTTACCCTGTGAAGGTTTCATAGTAAGCATAATCAGTACAACTCAAAACGCCAGGTCGAGGTGTAGCATATGAGAGGGCAAGAAATGGGCTACATTCCCTAAATCTGGGCATACGAAAAACATAATGAAAAATATGTCATGAAGGAGGATTTAGCAGTAAGCAAGAAATAGAGAGTCTCGCTGAAACTGGCCATGAAGCGCGTACACACCGCCCGTCACTCTCCCCGAAAAAAACTAAACAAGTAAATAAAACCCTAATCTCCACAGAGGGGAGGTAAGTCGTAACATGGTAAGTGTACCGGAAGGTGCACTTGGTAAATCAGAGCGTAGCTAAAAGCAGAATAGCGTCTCCCTTACACTGAGAAGGTACCCGTGCAAACCGGGTCGCCCTGAAGCCGAACAGCTAGCCCACCAAACTAATATCATCACAAACACATAACTACACCCTAATCCACTAAAATTAACCAACAAACCATTTTCCCCTTCTAGTATGGGAGACAGAAAAAAAACTAAGAGCAATAGAGAAAGTACCGCAAGGGAACGCTGAAAAAGAAATGAAACAAACCAGTTAAGCAACAAAAAGCAGAGACCCAACCTCGTACCTTTTGCATCATGAATTAGCCAGTAACCCCTAAGCAAAACGAATTTTAGTTTAGTTCCCCGAAACTGGGTGAGCTACTCCAAGACAGCCTATAAATAGGGCAAACCCGTCTCTGTGGCAAAAGAGTGGGAAGAGCTTTGAGTAGAGGTGAAAATCCTACCGAACCCAGTAATAGCTGGTTGCCTGAGAAATGAATAGGAGTTCAGCCTTTTCCCTTCTTCCCCCTAAAATGGTCCCCACCTAAAATGCAGAGAAAAAGAAGAGAAAAGAGTTAGTCAAAGAAGGGACAGCTTCTTTGAAAAGAGACACAACTTTCGAAGGAGGTAAAAAATCAAATTAAAACTAAGGTAATATGTTATGGTGGGCCTAAAAGCAGCCACCCCAAAAGAAAGCGTTATAGCTCAAACATCACCCCCGCCTTTAATACTGATAAAACAATTTTATACCCCTTAACCTAACAGGCCTCTCTATCATAATATAGAAGAGATAATGCTAATATGAGTAATAAGAGACACGACTCTCTCCGGGCATAAGTGTACGCCAGAACAGACCCCCTACTGAAGATTAACGGCTCCAAACAAAGAGGACATTGAAGAAAAAACAGATAACTAGAAAACCCTTCAATAATTACCGTTGACCCCACACTGGAATGCCTACAAGGAAAGACTAAAAGGAGAAGAAGGAACTCGGCAAACATAAACGCGGCCCCGCCTGTTTACCAAAAACATCGCCTCTTGCTTGAAAAATATAAGAGGTCTCGCCTGCCCTGTGACGTAAAAGTTTAACGGCCGCGGTATCTTAACCGTGCGAAGGTAGCGCAATCACTTGTTTCTTAAATGGAGACCTGTATGAATGGCATTACGAGGGCCGAACTGTCTCCTTCCCCCAGTCAATGAAATTGATCTCCCCGTGCAGAAGCGGGGATAAAAACATAAGACGAGAAGACCCTTTGGAGCTTGAGACTATAGACAGACCATGCTCATAAAACCAAACAAAAGGTTACAAGCCAATTGGATTAACACTGCTCTAATGTCTTTGGTTGGGGCGACCGAGGGGAAACAAAAAACCCCCATGTGGACCAGGAGAACTTTTCTCCTACAACCCAGATCAACAGATCTAAGTACCAGAAATTCTGACCAGAGAGATCCGGCAAAGCCGATCAACGGACCCAGTTACCCTAGGGATAACAGCGCAATCCCCTTTTAGAGCCCATATCGACAAGGGGGTTTACGACCTCGATGTTGGATCAGGACATCCTAATGGTGCAGCCGCTATTAAGGGTTCGTTTGTTCAACGATTAAAGTCCTACGTGATCTGAGTTCAGACCGGAGAAATCCAGGTCAGTTTCTATCTATGAATTATTCTACTCTAGTACGAAAGGACCGAATAGAAAAGGCCCCTTCTGAAAGCAAGCCTTCCCCTTACCTAATGAAAACCAACTAAAATAGGTAAAAGGGTATACACCCATTAACTGTAGAAAACAGTATGTTAAGATGGCAGAGCCCGGCAATTGCGAAAGGCCTAAGCCCTTACCACAGAGGTTCAAGTCCTCTTCTTAACTATGCTCTCCACCATTTTAACCCTTATCATCAACCCACTAGCCCTAATTATCTTTGTCTTACTAGCCGTAGCACTCTTAACTTTAGTCGAGCGAAAAGTCCTAGGCTATATGCAACTCCGAAAAGGGCCTAATGTAGTCGGCCCCTACGGATTACTTCAACCAATTGCGGACGGCCTGAAGCTATTTATAAAAGAACCCGTACGACCTTCTACTTCATCACCAGTTCTTTTTCTTTTTACACCCATACTGGCGCTTACGCTGGCCCTAACCCTCTGAGCCCCTATACCCCTTCCATTTCCTATGGCAGATTTAAACTTAGGGATCCTATTTATCCTAGCTCTTTCTAGCCTTGCCGTATACTCAATTCTCGGGTCCGGTTGAGCCTCAAATTCCAAATATGCCCTCATCGGAGCCCTTCGAGCAGTTGCACAAACCATTTCATATGAAGTAAGCCTTGGCTTAATCCTCCTTAACGCTATTATCTTTACAGGAGGTTTTACCCTCCAAACATTTAGCACTGCACAAGAGGCAACATGACTTATCTTACCCGCCTGACCCCTGGCCGCAATGTGATACATCTCTACACTGGCAGAAACAAACCGAGCCCCATTTGACCTAACAGAAGGAGAGTCTGAATTAGTATCCGGGTTCAACGTAGAATACGCCGGAGGCCCTTTCGCACTATTCTTCCTCGCCGAGTACGCAAACATCCTCCTTATAAACACGCTATCCGCCACACTGTTCCTTGGCGCAACACTATTCCACCTCTCCCCAGAACTAACCTCAATTAACCTAATGACCAAAGCAGCAATACTTTCAACCCTCTTCCTATGAGTACGAGCCTCTTACCCCCGATTTCGATACGACCAACTTATACATCTTATCTGAAAAAATTTCCTTCCGCTTACCCTTGCCCTGGTCATTTGACACCTTGCCCTCCCAATTTCATTCTCAGGTATTCCGCCTCAACTGTAACCCTGGAGCTGTGCCTGAAATAAAGGACCACTTTGATAGAGTGAATAATGAGGGTTAAAGTCCCTCCAACTCCTTAGAAAGAAGGGATTTGAACCCTACCTGAAGAGATCAAAACTCTTAGTGCTTCCACTACACCACTTCCTAGTAAAGTCAGCTAAATTAAGCTTTCGGGCCCATACCCCGAACATGTTGGTTAGAATCCTTCCTCTACTAATGAATCCCTACATCCTCACTACCCTCCTACTTGGACTAGGGGTGGGCACTACAATTACTCTAACGAGTTCGCACTGACTCCTCGCCTGAATAGGGTTAGAAATAAACACATTAGCTATTATTCCCCTAATAGCCCAAACCCACCATCCACGGGCAGTTGAAGCCACCACTAAATATTTCCTAACCCAAGCGGCAGCTGCCGCAATAATCTTGTTTGCTAGCACAACAAACGCATGAATTACAGGACAGTGAAATATTTATGAATTAACACACCCCTTCCCGCTCATAATAATCTCTCTCGCTTTAGCTCTGAAAATTGGACTTGCTCCTCTCCATGCCTGACTACCAGAAGTTCTCCAAGGGCTAGACCTAACAACAGGACTAGTTCTTTCAACATGACAAAAACTGGCCCCCTTTGCCCTTCTTCTTCAAATCCAGCCAACCAACTCAACTATTCCCATTGCTCTAGGGCTTGCCTCAACACTAGTAGGAGGCTGAGGAGGTCTTAACCAAACACAGCTACGGAAAATTCTTGCCTATTCATCAATTGCACACCTAGGTTGAATAATTCTAGTCATCCAATTTTCCCCCTCACTAACCTTACTAACCTTGTTAATTTACTTAACAATGACTTTCTCAACCTTCATGATCTTTAAAACCAATGAGACCACAAACATTAATTCGCTAGCTACCTCATGAGCAAAAGCACCCGCGCTTACTTCAATTACTCCCCTTGTCCTATTGTCCTTAGGCGGGCTTCCACCCCTCACAGGCTTTATACCTAAGTGATTAATTCTGCAAGAATTAACAAAACAAGACCTCGGCCTTACCGCTACCTTAGCCGCCCTTTCAGCCCTGCTGAGCCTTTACTTCTACCTACGCCTCTCCCATGCTATAACTCTAACAATTTCCCCAAACAACTTAAATGGGGTAGCCCCCTGGCGACTATTCCCTAACCACCAAACCCTACCAATAACAATTACAACCTCAGCAACCATCTGCCTTCTACCCCTAACCCCTGCTGTAACAGCCCTAATTACCCTTTAGAGACTTAGGATAGAATTAAGACCAAGGGCCTTCAAAGCCCTAAGCGGGAGTGAAACTCTCCCAGTCTCTGATAAGACTTACGGGACACTAACCCACATCTTCTGCATGCAAAGCAGACACTTTAATTAAGCTAAAGCCTTACTAGACAGATAGGCCTCGATCCTACAAACTCTTAGTTAACAGCTAAGCGCTCAAGCCAGCGAGCATCAGTCTACCTTTTCCCCGCCTAGCCTCAGCAAAATAGGCGGGGAAAAGCCCCGGCAGACGACTAATCTGCTTCTTCAGATTTGCAATCTGACATGATAACACCTCGGAGCTATTGATAAGAAGAGGATTTAAACCTCTGTCCATGGAGCTACAATCCACCGCTTAAACCCTCAGCCATCTTACCTGTGGCAATCACACGCTGATTTTTTTCAACTAACCATAAAGACATTGGTACCCTATATTTAGTATTTGGTGCCTGAGCCGGAATAGTAGGCACTGCTTTAAGTCTCCTCATTCGAGCAGAACTGAGCCAACCAGGCTCTCTCCTAGGAGATGACCAGATTTACAATGTAATTGTAACAGCACATGCCTTTGTAATAATTTTCTTTATAGTAATACCAATTATAATTGGTGGTTTTGGTAACTGACTAATTCCCCTTATGATTGGAGCTCCTGATATAGCATTCCCCCGAATAAACAACATAAGCTTTTGACTCCTCCCACCCTCCTTCCTTCTCCTATTAGCCTCTTCAGGAGTTGAAGCCGGGGCTGGAACAGGGTGAACGGTTTATCCTCCCTTAGCTGGTAACTTAGCCCACGCTGGAGCATCAGTTGACCTAACAATTTTTTCCCTTCATCTAGCAGGGATTTCATCCATCCTGGGAGCAATTAATTTTATTACAACAATTATTAACATGAAACCTCCTGCAATTTCACAGTACCAAACACCCCTCTTCGTTTGAGCAGTCCTAATTACAGCAGTCCTTCTCCTTCTTTCCCTGCCTGTCCTTGCTGCGGGCATTACTATGCTTCTTACAGACCGAAACCTAAACACTACCTTCTTCGACCCTGCAGGGGGTGGAGACCCAATTCTTTATCAACATCTATTTTGATTCTTTGGCCATCCTGAAGTCTACATTCTTATTCTACCAGGCTTCGGAATAATCTCACACATTGTAGCCTATTATTCAGGTAAAAAAGAACCCTTTGGTTATATAGGAATAGTATGAGCTATAATGGCAATTGGACTTCTAGGCTTCATCGTATGGGCCCATCACATGTTCACTGTAGGAATGGATGTTGATACACGTGCATATTTCACATCAGCCACTATAATTATCGCGATTCCCACTGGTGTAAAAGTATTTAGCTGACTCGCTACTCTACATGGAGGTGCAATCAAATGAGAAACTCCTCTTCTATGAGCCCTAGGATTTATTTTCCTATTTACAGTAGGAGGCCTAACTGGAATCGTCCTGGCCAATTCCTCTCTTGATATTGTTCTTCACGATACATATTATGTAGTAGCACATTTCCACTATGTACTCTCAATAGGAGCTGTATTCGCAATTATAGCAGCTTTCGTCCACTGATTCCCCCTATTCTCAGGATACACCCTACATGAAACATGAACAAAAATCCACTTTGGAATTATGTTTATTGGAGTAAATTTAACATTCTTCCCTCAGCACTTCCTCGGCCTTGCAGGAATACCTCGACGGTATTCTGATTACCCAGACGCCTACACACTGTGAAACACAGTCTCTTCTATCGGCTCCTTAATTTCTCTGATTGCCGTAATTATGTTCCTATTCATTATCTGAGAAGCTTTCGCCGCTAAACGAGAAGTTCTATCAGTAGAACTAACCTCAACTAACGTTGAATGACTTCATGGCTGCCCTCCTCCTTATCATACCTTTGAAGAACCTGCTTTCGTTCAAGTTCAACAAACCACTTAATTTCCCTAACGAGAAAGGGAGGAATTGAACCCCCATAAATTGGTTTCAAGCCAACCACATAACCGCTCTGTCACTTTCTTCATAAGACACTAGTAAAATAGAAATTACATTGCTTTGTCAAGGCAAAATCGTGGGTTAAACCCCCGCGTGTCTTAAATACATGTCCCACCCCACTCAACTAGGATTTCAAGATGCAGCTTCACCTGTCATAGAAGAACTTCTCCATTTTCACGACCATGCTCTAATGATTGTATTCCTTATTAGCACACTTGTTCTTTACATTATTGTAGCCATAGTAACAACTAAGCTGACTAATAAATTTATTTTAGATTCACAAGAAATTGAAATCATTTGAACAGTCCTTCCAGCCATTATCCTTATTCTGATTGCACTTCCCTCCCTACGAATCCTTTATCTTATAGATGAAATTAATGACCCACACCTAACAATTAAAGCAATAGGCCACCAGTGATACTGAAGCTACGAATACACAGACTATGAAGACCTAGGCTTTGACTCATATATAATTCCAACTCAAGACCTTACTCCAGGACAATTCCGCCTCCTAGAAGCTGATCACCGAATAGTAATTCCTGTAGAATCACCCATCCGAGTTCTAGTATCAGCAGAAGATGTCCTACACTCCTGAGCCGTTCCCAGCCTCGGTGTAAAAATAGACGCAGTTCCAGGACGTCTAAATCAAACAGCCTTTATTGCATCCCGCCCTGGAGTGTTTTATGGTCAATGCTCCGAAATCTGCGGAGCTAACCACAGTTTTATACCTATCGTGGTTGAAGCCGTCCCACTAGAACACTTTGAAAACTGATCTTCTTTAATACTTGAAGACGCATCGCTAAGAAGCTAAATAGGACCAGCGTTAGCCTTTTAAGCTAAAGATGGTGGCCACCAACCACCCTTAGCGAGATGCCCCAGCTCAACCCAGCGCCCTGATTCACCATCTTAATCCTCTCTTGACTTATTTTCCTCACTATTATTCCCCCTAAAGTTCTCGCACATTCTTTTCCTAATGAGCCTACCCCTCAAAGCGCAAAACTACCTGAAACAAAATCCTGAACTTGACCATGATAGCTAACTTCTTCGACCAATTTATGAGCCCCGTCTTTCTTGGCATTCCCCTTATTGCCCTCGCCCTTAGCTTGCCTTGAGTCATATTTCCCCGTCCATCAACACGGTGACAGCACAACCGTACACTCACACTACAAAACTGATTTATAAACCGGTTTACACAACAGATCTTCCAACCTATCCCAGCCACAGGCCACCATTGAGCCCTTATCCTAATATCTTTAATAATTTTCCTACTCACATTAAATATGCTAGGATTACTTCCTTATACATTTACACCTACTACCCAACTATCTATAAATATGGCTATAGCCGTACCCCTATGGTTAGCAACAGTAATTACAGGAATGCGAAACCAACCTACACATGCCCTAGGCCACCTTCTACCAGAAGGAACCCCAACTCTCCTAGTCCCAATTCTCATCGTAATCGAAACAATTAGCCTTTTTATTCGACCGATCGCCCTAGGTGTACGACTTACAGCCAACCTAACAGCAGGTCACCTACTAATTCAACTAATTGCAACCGCTGCATTCCAGCTATTCCCCCTTATACCTACTGTTGCTCTCACGACAGCAGTCCTATTATTCCTCTTAACCCTCCTTGAAGTAGCCGTAGCAATAATTCAAGCCTACGTATTTGTTCTTCTTCTAAGCTTATATTTACAAGAAAACGTATAATGGCCCATCAAGCACACGCATATCATATAGTAGACCCAAGCCCTTGACCACTAACAGGAGCAGTAGCCGCCCTATTAATAACCTCAGGATTAGCAATTTGAATACATTTCCACACAACAACCCTTATAACTCTTGGCCTCATTCTTCTTCTTTTGACTATATACCAATGATGACGAGATATTATCCGAGAAGGAACTTTCCAAGGCCACCATACGCCCCCAGTACAAAAAGGCCTTCGTTACGGAATAATCCTATTTATTACCTCCGAGGTCTTCTTCTTCCTAGGCTTTTTCTGAGCATTCTACCATTCTAGCCTCGCCCCTACCCCTGAATTAGGAGGGTGCTGACCACCAACAGGAATCACCACCTTAGACCCATTTGAAGTGCCCCTACTTAATACAGCTGTTCTCCTTGCATCCGGTGTTACAGTAACCTGAGCCCACCACAGCATTATAGAAGGTCAACGAAAACAAGCGATTCAATCTCTTACACTAACCATTCTACTCGGCTTTTACTTTACTTTCCTTCAAGGAATAGAATACTACGAAGCACCATTTACAATTGCAGACGGAGTTTACGGAGCCACATTCTTTGTCGCCACAGGATTTCATGGACTACATGTAATTATTGGCTCAACATTCCTAGCCGTTTGCCTACTACGACAAGTCCAATTCCACTTTACATCTGAACACCACTTTGGGTTCGAAGCCGCTGCCTGATACTGACATTTTGTAGACGTCGTCTGACTATTCCTTTACATCTCTATCTACTGATGAGGATCTTAATCTTTCTAGTATAAAGCTAGTACATGTGACTTCCAATCACTTAGTCTTGGTTAAAATCCAAGGAAAGATAATGAATTTAGTACTAACTATTATTTTCATTTCCACCCTACTCTCAACTATTCTAGCTATTGTTTCATTTTGGCTCCCACAAATAAGCCCAGATTATGAAAAACTATCCCCATACGAGTGTGGATTTGACCCCTTAGGATCAGCCCGCCTTCCTTTTTCACTTCGATTTTTCTTAGTAGCTATTCTGTTCCTTCTATTTGACCTAGAAATTGCACTCCTCCTCCCTCTCCCATGAGGGGACCAACTGCCCTCTCCTCTTACAACATTCATTTGAGCATCCGCCATTCTAGTCCTATTAACATTAGGTCTTATTTATGAATGAATTCAAGGAGGATTAGAATGGGCCGAATAAGCTGTTAGTTTAAAAAAAACATTTGATTTCGGCTCAAAAACTTATGGTTTAAGTCCATAACCGCTTAATGACCCCCACTCACTTCACCTTTTCATCAGCATTCTTTCTAGGATTAGCAGGTCTGGCATTCCATCGAACCCACCTCTTGTCCGCCTTACTCTGCTTAGAAGGTATAATACTGTCTCTCTTTATCGCACTTTCACTATGAATCCTTCAGTTGGACTCAACAAACTTCTCAGCATCCCCTATACTACTCCTGGCCTTCTCAGCTTGTGAAGCAAGTGCAGGATTAGCCCTCCTTGTTGCCACCGCTCGCACACATGGTACAGACCGACTACAAAGCCTTAACCTATTACAATGCTAAAAATCCTTCTACCAACCATTATGCTACTACCCGTAACCTGGCTCACCCCACAAAAGAAACTTTGAGCAACTACACTTATATACAGCTTGATCATTGCCTTGGTTAGTCTTTCATGATTAAAAATACCTGCAGAGACAGGATGATCTTGCCTAAACTCCTTTATAGCTACAGATACTCTTTCAACACCCCTACTAGTTTTAACCTGCTGACTACTACCCCTAATAATTTTAGCCAGCCAGAACCACATAGCACTAGAACCAGAAAATCGACAGCGAACCTATATTTTACTACTGACCTCCTTACAAATTTTTCTTATTATAGCCTTTGGTGCAACCGAACTCATCATATTCTACGTGATATTCGAAGCCACACTAATCCCTACACTCTTTATTATTACTCGTTGAGGAAACCAAACCGAACGTTTAAACGCGGGGACATACTTTTTATTCTATACACTAGCCGGATCTTTACCCCTCCTGGTCGCCCTTCTTCTACTTCAAAACTCAGCAGGATCCCTTTCCCTACTTACACTTCAACACACTACCCCTGCCACTCTTTCCACTTACGCGGATAAAATTTGATGAACGGGCTGTTTAATTGCCTTTCTAGTAAAAATACCACTTTACGGCGCACATCTTTGACTCCCCAAAGCTCACGTAGAAGCCCCTATTGCAGGGTCAATAGTACTAGCAGCAGTTCTTTTGAAACTGGGGGGCTACGGAATAATGCGAATAATGATTATGCTTGAACCCTTGACAAAGGAATTGAGCTACCCGTTCATTATTCTGGCCCTATGAGGTGTGGTCATAACCGGATCAATCTGCCTCCGGCAGACCGACCTTAAATCCCTTATCGCTTACTCATCAGTAAGCCATATAGGACTAGTTGCCGCAGGCATTCTAATTCAAACCCCATGAGGATTTACAGGCGCCCTTATCCTAATAATTGCCCATGGATTGACATCTTCCGCCTTATTCTGCTTAGCCAACACCAACTATGAACGAACTCACAGCCGGACAATAGTCCTAGCCCGAGGACTTCAAATAGCTCTTCCCCTCATAACCTCATGATGGTTCCTAGCCAGCCTAGCAAACCTTGCTCTACCACCACTTCCCAACCTTATAGGAGAGCTTATAATCCTATCCTCCTTATTCAACTGATCCCCGTGGACACTAGCGCTAACGGGGACAGGAACCCTAATTACAGCAGGATATTCCTTATATATATTCCTAATAACACAACGTGGACCTCTACCTCCACACATGATTGCTATTCCCCCTACATACTCACGAGAACACCTCCTCATCTCCCTTCACCTTCTTCCCTTAATACTTCTCATTCTCAAACCAGGGCTAGTTTGAGGATGAACCGCCTGTAGATATAGTTTAACGAAAACGCTAGATTGTGATTCTAGAAATAGAGGTTAAACTCCTCTTATCCACCGAGAGAGGAACGAAAAAAGCGAAGATTGCTAATCCTCGCCTCCTCAGTTAAACTCTGGGGCTCACTCGATTTACAGCTTCTAAAGGATAACAGCTCATCCATTGGTCTTAGGAACCAAAAACTCTTGGTGCAAATCCAAGTAGCAGCTATGCATGGGTCCCCCATTTCAATAGCCTCTAGCCTCATATTTACCCTACTACTGCTCATCTCCCCTGTCCTTACTTCCTTAGTTTCCAAAGCCGCCTCCCTCCCTCCCCTCTCAGAAAAAATCAAGACAAATGTAAAAATAGCATTCTTCACTAGCCTTTTTGCCCTCATCTTCTTCCTCGACCAAGGAACAGAACTCGTATCAACTGGCTGTGTCTGAATAATTACACAATCCTTCGACATTAAACTCAGCCTTGCATTCGACTTTTACTCAACTATCTTCGTACCAATTGCCCTTTACGTTACTTGATCAATCCTAGAATTCTCCACTTGATACATGCACTCTGACCCTAACAAAAACCGATTCTTTAAGTACCTCCTTATTTTCCTTATTGCCATAATAATTCTAGTTACAGCAAACAATTTCTTCCAATTATTTATTGGGTGAGAAGGAGTAGGAATCATATCTTTTCTACTAATCGGCTGGTGATACGGACGAGCCGACGCTAACACTGCAGCACTTCAAGCCGTCTTATACAACCGAGTCGGGGATATCGGGTTAATCTTAGCAATAGCATGAATGGTAATATCTACACACTCGTGAGACCTTCAACAGATCTCTCTACTAACAAAAGACATAAACATCACCCTCCCATTAATCGGATTTATTATTGCTGCAACTGGTAAATCAGCACAATTTGGCCTACACCCATGGCTCCCCTCAGCTATAGAAGGTCCCACACCAGTCTCTGCACTACTTCACTCGAGCACAATAGTTGTTGCAGGAATTTTTCTACTAATCCGACTAAGCCCCTTAATTGAAAATGACCCAAAAGCTTCGACCATCTGCCTGTGCTTAGGCGCAATAACAACCGTATTTACCGCCACCTGCGCTTTAACACAGAATGATATCAAAAAAATCGTTGCATTTTCAACATCAAGCCAACTCGGACTAATAATGGTCACAATCGGACTTAACCAACCCCAACTCGCCTTCTTCCACATCTGCACTCACGCCTTCTTCAAAGCAATACTATTCCTATGCTCCGGCTCAATCATCCACAGCCTAAACGACGAACAAGATATCCGCAAAATAGGAGGAATACATCATTTAGCTCCATTCACATCCTCCTGTATAACCATCGGAAGCCTAGCTCTGACGGGCACTCCATTCCTAGCAGGATTCTTCTCCAAAGACGCCATTATTGAGGCACTTAACACATCACACTTAAACGCCTGAGCCCTCACCGTAACCCTGATCGCAACATCCTTCACAGCAATCTATAGCCTACGAGTAATCTTCTTCGTCTCAATAGGAAACCCCCGGTTTAATCCCCTATCCCCTATTAATGAAAACAACCCTGCAGTAATTAACCCTATTAAACGACTAGCCTGAGGAAGCATCATCGCTGGCCTACTAATCACAACTAATATTCTCCCTCAAAAAACCCCTGTCATGACAATGCACCCCACCCTAAAAATAGCCGCCCTAATGGTAACTATTATTGGAGTACTAGTGGCCTTAGACCTTGCATCCCTTACAACAAAACAAGCAAAAGCTACACCCAAATTACAACCTCACCATTTCTCAAACATGCTAGGATTTTTCCCGGCCGTCGTCCACCGCCTAGTTCCTAAACTTAATCTTATTCTAGGACAAAAAATTGCGTCCCAGATAGTTGATCAAACCTGAATAGAAAAAACCGGACCAAAAGCAGTTGCCAGCTTAAACAAACCCCTTGCCTCAGCAACAAGCAATATCCAACGAGGACTAATTAAAATTTACCTGTCTCTTTTCTTTTTTACCATGGTTCTTACCACACTAATCATGTTCTCCTAGACTGCACGAAGCGCCCCCCGACTTAGACCCCGAGTTAGCTCTAATACAACAAATAGTGTAAGCAATAATACTCACGCTCCTAGCACCAAAAATCCTCCCCCCACCGAGTACATTAAAGCTACTCCTCCCATATCTCCCCGAAAAACGGACAGCTCCCCAAATTCATCAGCTGATAATCAGGAACCCTCATATCACCCTTCCCAGAATAACCATCCAACAGCCCCAACAAAGACAATATAAATTACTACTATACCCAAAACCGGCCAGCTCCCTCAACCCTCCGGGTAAGGCTCAGCAGCCAATGCTGCTGAGTACGCAAAGACGACCAATATTCCACCTAAATAAATTAAAAATAGAATTAAAGATAAAAAAGACCCTCCGTGACCTGCCAATACCCCACATCCTATACCAGCTACTATAACCAAACCCAGTGCAGCAAAGTAAGGAGACGGATTAGAAGCAACCGCAGCCAGCCCTAAGACTAGTCCTAATGATAATATACATAATAGATACAACATTATTCTCACTCGGATTTTAACCAAGACTAACGGCTTGAAAAACCATCGTTGTATTCAACTACAAGAACTAATGAAAAGTCTTCGAAAAACTCACCCCCTTCTGAAAATTGCAAACGACGCAGTTATTGACCTACCAACACCCGCCAACATCTCTGCATGATGAAATTTCGGCTCACTCCTGGGACTCTGCTTAATTGCCCAAATCCTAACAGGTCTTTTCCTCGCTATACATTACACTGCCGACATTTCAATGGCATTCTCCTCCGTGGCCCATATTTGCCGTGATGTTAACTACGGTTGACTAATCCGAAACATGCACGCCAATGGAGCTTCATTCTTCTTTATCTGTATTTACCTTCACATCGGGCGAGGGTTATACTACGGCTCATACCTTAACAAAGAAACATGAAACGTAGGAGTAGTCCTCCTACTCCTAGTGATGATGACAGCATTTGTCGGCTACGTACTTCCATGAGGACAAATGTCCTTCTGAGGAGCTACAGTAATTACAAACCTACTCTCAGCTGTACCATATATTGGAAATACCCTTGTACAATGAATTTGGGGAGGCTTCTCAGTAGACAATGCCACTCTTACCCGATTCTTCACCTTCCACTTCCTACTCCCATTCGTCATTGCAGCAATAAGCATAATTCACCTTATTTTTCTCCACGAAACAGGTTCTAACAATCCAACGGGCATTAACTCGGACGCAGACAAAGTCTCTTTCCACCCCTACTTCTCCTACAAAGACATTTTAGGATTCGCAGCCCTCCTTATTGCACTTACTTCAATTGCCTTATTTTCACCAAACTTATTAGGAGACCCAGATAACTTCACACCAGCAAATCCCCTCGTAACCCCACCCCACATTAAACCAGAGTGATATTTTCTGTTTGCATACGCCATTCTACGTTCAATTCCTAACAAACTAGGAGGTGTATTAGCGCTCCTCTCCTCTATCCTAGTCCTATTCCTCGTTCCAATTCTACACACCTCTAAACAACGAAGCTTAACTTTCCGCCCCCTCTCTCAAATCTTGTTCTGAACCCTTGTAGCTGACGTAATAATCCTTACATGAATCGGAGGCATGCCTGTAGAACATCCTTACATTATTATTGGTCAAATTGCATCGTTCATTTACTTCTTCATTTTTATTGTCCTCGCCCCCGTTGCAGGTCTGCTAGAAAACAAAATCCTCGGATGACAATGTATTAGTAGCTCAGTGTCCAGAGCACCGACCTTGTAAGTCGGCCGCCGAAGGTTAAAATCCTTCCTACTACTTCAGAGAAAAGGGAGTTTAACCCTTACCCCTAACTCCCAAAGCTAGGATTCTAAATTAAAACTATTCTCTGCCGGGATCTGCCGCAGATCGTACATATATGGATATATTACATATTATTATTGAGTACATATATATATGTATTATCAACATTCATATATATTAACCATATATAATGTATGTGGGACATTAAATTTTTAATAACCATAAAATGGTTAAGAACATTTATGGGACATATTACCCAACTAAACAAAAATTTAAGATGTTCATAAAATTATTTAGTTCTAAGAACGATATAATAGGCCACAGGCCTACAATTCATTAATTGAATTAACAATTTTACTCGGCATCCCTGACAATCAAATATATTGCACAGTAAGAGACCACCATCAGTTGATTTCTTAATGAACACTGTCATTGATGGTCAGGGACATAAATCGTGGGGGTTTCACTTATTGAATTATTCCTGGCATTTGGTTCCTATTTCAGGTCCATTGCTTGATTTAAACCCCATTCTTTCCTTGACGCTGGCATAAGTTAATGGTGGAGTACATATTACCCGTTACCCAACATGCCGAGCGTTCACTCCAGAGGATAAGGGGTATTTTTTCTCTATTTCCTTTCACCTTGCATTTCAGAGTGAATGAGAAAATACAAACAAGGTTGAACATTTAGACCTGGAGTATCGTAATAAATGGTTAATGGTGGAAAGATATTAATCTAAGAGTTGCATAACTGATATCAAGAGCATAATATGATATTTTTACTCCTAACATATCTATGAGACACCCCTCTCGGCTTTTTAGCGTCAAACCCCCCCTACCCCCCCAATACTCGTGAGATCTTTATTATTCCTGCAAACCCCCCGGAAACAGGAAAATCCCTACTAGTATTTTTCGTTACCCAAGATGTGTAAATATACAATATTATAATATTTTCAAC